CTATTTGGCTTCAATCTCCCCCTTTTTCAGCGCAAAAATTGAAGATTTAGTTACGATTGAAAGTTTTGTACTATCATCCATAGATCCTTTATTCATACTCATTCAATTGGAAAAATTGAACCAATCAAAAAAATTATGCTTCTCGACTCCATAATCCAAATTTTTTATTAAGATTCTGATTGCCTTTTGGATAGAAATCGTGAGAATGTATATTCTTTCCTCAAATGTCCTATTGAGGGGGAAAGGATTAAATCTTTTTAAGAAATAAAGTTTTTGATCGGAATATGAAAAAAACGGAAAGACCCCTTAACTATTTAAGTTGTTAATAGAACGAATCACACTTTTACCACTAAACTATACCCGCTACATATTCATTATTGGATATGAATGGACTATTTGTCCAACAAAGGAATCAGACGTAGTCAAGATAGCATCAGAATCATGAAAATTCCAGCATTAACACGTATTTAGTCAAATTTAAATAATTTAATTAAATAATTTAAATAATGAATACGTATTTAGTCAAATTTAAATAATTTAATTAAATAATTTAAATAGTGTACTAAAGTTTTAAGTATTCTTTTTTTGAAACTTCCCTTCACTTGAACCGCCAGATTTTCTGAATTCGGGTAAATTGGGCCTCAAACTTTCAAGCTTGTCCTTTGCTTTGAACAAGTAAAAGATTTAAAATCTTAGAAATATGTGTTTTCTATTTGAGATTCTTTCTCTTATAAGATTTCTAAGATCTATTTCTTTTCTTTCTTAATACTTCCTTCTTATTAAGATTTCTTAAGTGAATTAGAATTATTCAGATGAATATAATACTGAACTTCAACTTTCATTTATAATGAAATTCGTTTTTCATTAATGAATTTCTGAATCTTATACTTAAGAATAAGAAAAGAAAGACGAAAAATATTAAAAATATTAGTACTATATTACATTACTATTATACTCTAATACTATTACTAGATATTACTTACTCTAATATTTTTAATATTTTTCGACTAAATATTCTAATTTAGACTCTAATTTACTAGAATTACTTAGAAGATACTAAGAATAGATATAGAATCTCTAACATTTTAGATTTCAATTTCATATTTCAATATAGAATATATCATATTCATATTAAGATAGAATTATAGAATATATAGAATATTCTATATTAATCTAGATATCTATAAGAATCTTATCTAATTTCTAAGAATTAGGAATGGCAATGAAAATTACTCTTCTTGTTTCAATAACAATTTTTCTTCGTTGGAACAAAAGAAGTACTGGCCCGGCCAGTACTTATACTTAACCAGGCCGGGGAAATGAACCTTTTGTACAAAATCAAAGAAGTAAGGTATTCTTTCTATTGGAGAAATCTGTTTCGAAGAAAATAAAAATGGTTCTCAATCTTCACTTCACGTGTGAAATCACATGAGAGATTTCCAATTTGGAATGGGGAGAGATGGCTGAGTGGACTAAAGCGTCGGATTGCTAATCCGTTGTACGAATTATTCGTACCGAGGGTTCGAATCCCTCTCTCTCCGACCCCCCTGATAACTTGAGATTTTAGAATCGGAAGAAATTTCGATTATTTTCTTTTATGAATCTTTTCTCTTTATCTAGCATCTATTCCATTTATTTCTACATTTACCTATGAAATACCTATGAAAAAAAAGTAAAAACGAATCTCATCTCTTTTTTTATTCTTCACGCCCAGGATTACGCCCCGGATCATTAGATAAGAATCCGAAGATGAAGAGAGAAACAAAGAATATTACTACTGTGTAAACGAATAGTTTAAGAGTAAGCATTACAAATCTCCAAGATAAGATCTTTTTTTTTGAAGGAAATAGATCGCCTATTTTACGACACACACTATACACTATTTTGATATGACGCTCTAAAGATGAAAAAAGAAGGAAGTTTTTTTTTCAATTTATTTTTACGAATTTCTTTCTAATGTAATATTCTTGTAATATTCTAATGGAATAAGATTCGTATTTTTTCATTACCAAAGATTTCTTGCCATATCCATATCTATAATTAGATATTGTATGGAATCTTATAAAGGAAAGGTCAGAACAAAAGAAGAAATAAGTTGATTAGCTGATTAAAGATCATCGCCCCCTTCCCTTATTCACCCTTATTCAATTTCAATATAATATACAATAGAAAATATCAGAATTTCGCTTTTTGAATCGAGGGTTCCTAATTTCCAGACTTATCTGAATCTTATTTCTGATCTTATTTATTTTAAGAAGAAAAATCTCATCTTTTTTTTTATCGAAGAAATTCTGAATTGAATCGAGATTTTCTTTTTATCGAAAACTTACAGCAGCTTGCCAAACAAAGGCTAAGAGAAAAAAGAGTAAAGGGATAATCGGCATAACGTCTACGATTGGATTGAAAAAGGCATAAGCCTCGGGCAATTTGGCGAATAAAAAACTACTCGAATAAAGGGTAGAATTAAGACAGATACAGATTAAACTAAAGATATTAAACATAACAAATATTCTTTTTTTGTTCTTAAAGATTAAAATGAAATTGAAATGATAAGAAATTATCAGATTGGATTGAGTTGTTTTTCTGAGGGATTTTTTAAAAGAAAAAAGCAGATAAAAGAAAGAAATTCTGATTTTTCTTTGACTTCTCCCCAATCAAGAATCCTTCCTTACATTATCCAATCAAATAAGAATACAAGGAATTCTATTTTCATACAATATCTTAATTGAATTCTAAGTAATGATCAATTAATCTATATCTATTGTGTTGAATCCCAGCGACAACATGTCCTATATTTCTTTTGGTTGGTTATTGACGAATAACCAATATTTAGCTTAGTTTTTCTTAGAACAAATCAAAATGGGGCGTGGCCAAGCGGTAAGGCAACGGGTTTTGGTCCCGTTACTCGGAGGTTCGAATCCTTTCGTCCCAGATCGTTTGCATCAGAAACGAAGGATTCTTCTCTAATTGAAATTGAAAATTGAATTCAACAATTTTATGTTTCATGTTGGATACACTGAATTCTAAGATTTCTTATTAGAATCATATCTTTTTTTTTTTTACTTTTTTACTAAAGTATTTTTTTCTTAAATATTCGTGATTATCTTCGTTAACGATTATTTGTTTTCTATGATGGAGATGGAGATGGTAAATAATAAGTAAATAATAATATTATAATCATGAAATCATATTTCATAAATAAAAAATGAGAAAATAATCATACTTCATGATTAATATTCATACTCCATAATAATGAAAACAAATAAACTTTATTCTCAAACTATCTCTCTGATTTCAATGAAATGAAAATCATATTCAATTGGAGATGGTAAATAATAAGTAAATAATAATATTATAATCATGAAATCATATTTCATAAATAAAAAATGAGAAAATAATCATACTTCATGATTAATATTCATATGAGAATATATTAATACATAAATTTAATACATAAATACATAATTCTTACATAAGAATATATATTCTATAATCTTATTAATAAGATTATCTTATTATTCTATAATTGAATATTTATGAATATTGAAATGAAATATTTAGTTTAGTATAGTTATTAGTTAGTATAGTATTTAGTTAAAGTGGCTAAAAACTTTTATCCATTCATGGGGATTTCTTTTTCATTTGAATGAAATGAAAGTCAAAGGCTTTTTTTGAGGTTTCTTATTAGAATCATATCTTTTTTTTTAAGGAAAAGAAGGATCTTTTATGATGGACAATCTCGAAAGATCTGTTGAAGATGTAAATAAGTTTGCTTAAAACTGATTTGTTTTTTTCATGTGATATTATTCATATGAGAAAATCTGGGGTAATTTGAAGTGAAATCCTTTCCGGATAAACACTTCTTTTTCAGTGTAGATTATTATGTATCGGTTCAACCAATGACTATTCATTATTCCATATTGAATCAATTGCATACGGTTCCAATTTAAAATAAAATCAAAATTATAGGGATGTTATGGTAAAACTTCGTTTGAAACGATGTGGTAGAAAGCAACGTGCGACTTGAAGGACATGATTGGATGTGGATTCTGACATCCACCATTTTCTATACGAATGAAGATGCTCTTGTCTCGACATAGTTTGTTCTGCTAGGAACCTAATTGGGTTTGTCTTGGGTTGCTAAATAAAGATACTAATGGTATAGAAAGGTATAGCATATGATGGAGCTCGAGCAAAAATGATTGATTCATTTATCGGGGGAATAATCTAGGGTTAGTGACAATCAATAAGTTAGACCAACTTTGTAAATAGATCATCAATATAGAAATATAGATAAACGGAGAGGTTCAAATTTGAACAAGTTTTTGAAATGAAAAAGAAATCAAATTTGTTGAAATTCTCAAACTGTTTCGATCAAGAGTGTATCACAAAGGAATCAATCGTTCGTATTATTTTTCCCTTTTCCATAGAAAAAACAAAAGGTATGTTGCTGCCTTTTTGAAAAGGAGTAAGGATCACCGAAGTAATGTCTAAACCTAATGATTTCACAAAGCGCAAAGCAAAGACAACAAATTCCGGAACAAGGAAACACTATTTTTACTAGTCTCAACAATTGGATCAGAATGATAAAAAAAAAATAGATCCGAAAGGAGACAAAAAAAGAGGTTAGAGACAGCTCAAGAAATTCTAAGGATTTCCTTTCAAACTCTTTCAAAACTACCCAACTTGAGTTAGGAGTACGAATGAATTTTCTTTTCTTTTTCTGTAAAGAAGGAAAAAAGGCTCAAATTACAGTCTAATTCTTTATGGATCCATTTTTATTCCTATCTATCTATATAGATAGAAATAAAAATTCTAGAAATTAGAATCATTTTTTCTTGAGCCGTATGAGGAGAAAACCTCCTATACGTTTCTAGGGGGGCATTTTTTATTTACATCTATCCCAATGAGCCATCTATCGAATCGTTGCAATTGATGTTCGATCCCGAAGAGAAGGAAGAGATCTTCAAAAAGTGGGTTTTTATGATCCGATAAAGAATCAAACTTATTCAAATGTTCCTGCTATTTTATATTTCCTTGAAAAAGGTGCTCAACCCACAGGAACTGTTTATGATATTTTAAGGAAGGCAGAATTCTTTAAAGAATTTCGAGTTTCTTTTGATAAAAAAGAAAGTAAAAAAAAGAATCGTGAATAAAAAAAGGATAGGGTAACTAATACCTATCTTTGTGTAATTCTTTATTCAAAGTTTCTTCTTTTTTTGTTCTATTCATACTTATTTTATTCTTCTTTTTCTTATTCGTATTTTTTTCTTGTTTCTTTTTGTCGAACCCCCCAACAAGGGGGGTTCTTCTTGTATTTGTATTGTACCTTTCTTTTTTTGATTAAAGAAAGCCGCTATTTTTTCTATTTTTACACTTTTTCCTTAATTCCTTACTTTTTTTTCCGCTCAAAGTTCTTATTTCTTCTTTATGTTGTGCTAATCCAACACAAATTTCTATATAATTTCTTGAAATTTGTTTTCTAAAAAGTCCATTCATATTGACAATGGCGTCTCAAACAAATATAATTTGATCGTATATAAATAGATCTTTTTATCCCCATTCCCTTATTGGATCTTTCCTTCACTTTAGTAAAATTAGTAAAATGGATGAGTTTGCTGGATTTTTTTTATTTCGATCATATCTACACCTCATATTGATCCGGGTTGCTAACTCAACGGTAGAGTACTCGGCTTTTAATTGCGACTATGATCTTTTACACATTTGGATGAAGGAATTCGTCTAGACTATTGGTAAAGTTTATAAGACCGCGACTGATCCTGAAAGGTAATGAATGGAAAAAAAAGCATGTCGTAAACAGAAAAGAAAAAAGAATAATATAATCATAGAAAAATAAGATTTCTAGTACTCATAATAGAAATAGAACGAGAATTTTTCTTTTTATAACAATTTTTAAGTTCAGTAAATTATTTCGGGTCTAGTGAATAAATGGATAGAGCCTTATGGCTCCAATTCGAGTAAGACAAAAAAGAAACGAGCTTCCTTTCTTAATTTGAATGATTACCCGATCGAATTACTAATTCTACGTGAAAAAGAGATTAGTGCCTGATGTGGGAAAAGGTTCTCTTGTAAATTGTGAGTGGACCATTGATTCTTTTTTTTTATGAATCCTAATTATTCTTTATTGTGGATTGGAGACGGATGTGTAGAAGAAATAGTATAGTGATAAAAAAAGAATCTTTTCCAAAGATCAAAAGAGTGATTGGGTTGCGAAAATAAAAGATTTTTACCCCTTTTTCTTACTATACTATATAAAAGTCAAAACAAAGAAAAGAAAACCAAATTGGATAGAAAGGGAAAGGAAAAAGATCTGTAGATTGGGCTCTCTGTCTCCGGGGTATATATTCTTTATTTGTTCTGACTTTTATATAATCTTTTACTTCTTAAATTCTCATTATGTTTTTTACATCAAAGTACATATATAAAATTACATATATATATATATATATTTAAATATATATATATATATATATATATATATATATATATATATATATATTATATATTATAATTAGTATTAGAATATCTTATTAGAATATATTTCTTAGAATATTAGAATAATAGAAGAATTTATTCTTCTATCGCATACGCCGTTCTGACCATATTGCACTATGTATCATTTCATAACACAAGAAGTGCCTCTCTTTTTTGGTTACATTAGAAATGTATTTCAATAGCAGAATTACAAATTACAAGGATATTTAGATTGAAAAAAGATAGATTTCGGCAACAAAACTTCCTATATCCGCTACTCCTTCAGGAGTATATTTACTCACTTGCTCATTATCATAGCTTAAATAGTTTGATTTTTTACGAACCTGTGGAATTTCTAGGTTATGACAGTAAATTTAGTTTAGTACTTGTGAAACGTTTAATTATTCGAATGTATCAACAGAAATCTTTGATTTCTTCGGTGAATTATTCTAACCAAAATGGATCTTGGGAGCACAAGAATTCTTTTTCTTCTCATTTTTCTTCTCAAATGGTATCAGAAGGTTTTGGAGTCATTCTGGAAATTCCATTCTCGTCGCAATTAGTATCTTCCCTTGAAGAAAAAAGAATACCAAAATCTCAGAATTTACGATCTATTCATTCAATATTTCCCTTTTTAGAGGATAAATTATCGCATTTAAATTATGTGTCAGATCTACTAATACCCCATCCCATCCATCTGGAAATCTTGGTTCAAATCCTTCAATGTTGGATCAAAGATGTTCCTTCTTTGCATTTATTGCGATTTTTTTTCCACGAATATCATAATTTGAATAGTCTCTTTACTTCAAAGAAATCCATTTACGTATTTTCAAAAAGAAAGAAAAGATTCTTTTGGTTCCTACATAATTCTTATGTATATGAATGCGAATATCTATTCCTGTTTCTTCGTAAACAGTCTTCTTATTTACGATCAATATCTTCTGGAGTCTTTCTTGAGCGAACACATTTCTATGGAAAAATAGAATATCTTATAGTCGTGTGTTG